TTGTGATATTTCGGCATGGGACGCATTTTATTTGGCAGTTTTTTGGATGTTAAATACTATTGGATGGGTTACTTTTTATTGGCATTGGAAGCACATAACATTATGGCAAGGTAACGTTTCGCAATTTAATGAATCTTCCACTTATTTGATGGGCTGGCTAAGAGATTATTTATGGTTAAACTCTTCCCAACTTATCAATGGATATAACCCTTTTGGTATGAATAGTTTATCGGTCTGGGCATGGATGTTTTTATTTGGACATCTTGTTTGGGCTACTGGATTTATGTTCTTAATCTCCTGGCGTGGATATTGGCAGGAATTGATTGAAACTTTAGCATGGGCTCATGAGCGCACACCTTTGGCCAATTTGATTCGATGGAGAGATAAACCTGTGGCCCTTTCCATTGTGCAAGCAAGATTGGTTGGATTAGCCCATTTTTCTGTAGGTTATATATTCACTTATGCCGCTTTTTTGATTGCTTCTACATCGGGCAGATTTGGCTAATTTTTGAATATATTAGATCCGCAATAATATCATTTCTTTCGATGGAGAGAAAACCCGTCTTCTTATATTTCTACATCTAGGATTCGACTTGTGTCATGGATACTAATAGGAAATAGGACCTGAACCATTATGGCAAGGAAAAGTTTGATGCAGAGGGAGAAGAAGAGGCAAAAGTTGGAACAGAAATATCATTTGATTCGTCGATCCTCAAAAAAAGAAATAAGTAAAGTTCCATCGTTGAGTGACAAATGGGAAATTTATGCAAAGTTACAATCCCTACCACGGAATAGTGCACCTACGCGCCTTCATCGCCGTTGTTTTTCGACCGGAAGGCCGAGAGCTAACTATCGAGACTTTGGACTATCCGGACACATACTTTGTGAAATGGTTTATATATGTTTGTTGCCAGGAGCAACAAGATCAAGTTGGTAAGGATTAACCTTTCATTTCATTTCTCTGGTCGATGATCATAACGGGCCTCTTTACCATTCTGTATAAATGTATTATTTTATTTGTACAGATATGGTAGAGGGGCACATTCAACACTTGTTTGTCTATTTGACTTCTTCTCTTCAGCGCGGGGTAGAGCAGTTTGGTAGCTCGCAAGGCTCATAACCTTGAGGTCACGGGTTCAAATCCTGTCTCCGCAACATCTTTTTTATTTTATCCAAAAACTAAAGGTTTAGCTCTGTTAACTAGTAATTAATTACCACTCTTTTGAGGGCGGTAGGAAAGGGAAACAGGAGGGGATAGACCACTACACTATCACGACCAACTATACTCAACCCGATCCTTTAGCATATTCAAAAAGTGACTTGATCCGGGGCGGATAGCGGGAATCGAACCCGCATCTTCTCCTTGGCAAAGAGAAATTTTACCATTCGACTATATCCGCATTTTTTGTTCGTAATACATAATAGACCCACACATATATGATAATATATACCAAGATCATATTTATGCAGGGTCGGGCCAGAGACTCTCTTCAGAGTGATTCCATTTTTTTTATCAATCCAATGAATGGCATCTTTTTTCATCAAAGAGGTTTGACCCCCCTCTAATTTTTTTTGGGGGGGGGTCATTTCGGTTTTGAATCTGGGACGAATAGGTTCAAGAAATGAGAGAATTAAGGATACCCACCAGAAAGACTAATCCAATCCATAATGATGTACCGGAAAATACAACATTTTTATTACTTGACCAACCATCAGGAGAAGCAAATACGACAGGTACGCTAATCAATAAGATTGATGAAGTAGCAATTAACGCAAAAACAGCCAATTGGAAAACAAGAGTCATGCTTTTAATCCTCCAAGATACCGACAAATAAACTCTACCATTTGATCCCCAAAAATTGTATGAAAATACATCATCAAGGGATTTTAGTTTACCACGAATCGATTGGACTTATTACCACCCCTTTGACCAGTTTATTCGTACATGGAGTTAGGGTAAATGGAATCTCATTTTTTATTTCACCATCACAAATGGGCATACTGGATGGATAGATAGATCGATCGGTGGATTCACACCTGAGAGATATTAGTCGTATCCACTCCCTATGGCCATGTCCGATTTGGAGAAATAAAATAAAAATTGTCTTTCGGAGAGATGGCTGAGCGGTTGATAGCCCCGGTCTTGAAAACCGGTATAGTTTTAAAAAACTATCGAGGGTTCGAATCCCTCTCTCTCCTTTTTTTGCTCATTGAAATGATTTGTTTCTATTGGTTTTGCTCAGATTGGTATCATAAAGAAAGGGGAATGGCTCGGCTATCCCACCTAGCCAAGCCAGAAAAACAAGAAAAATTGATTAGATAGAAAGGACTTGAAAAAAAAAGAAAAAGGAGTGTTTTAAAAGTATAACCTGATTCAAAATGATGGAATCAAAATGATTCCTGTTTCAATTCAAGCATTGGATCTTCTGTCGCATCTCAATTAAGAGGGGTCATGGAAAGAACAGGTTCAAAATCACGATCAATTCCCTTTTCAAACCCT